TATCCGAGATCTAGGCATAATTAGCAATCCTTTCTATAATCTATAATTAGAATTCTTTTCATTACCCTTCGGGGAAAATGATCCCACAAACAAAGGAATTGTACAATACGAAATAACATAAAACAGACTAATTCTAAAAATGTGGACCTTCCGCTCAAATTGTCCCATTTTGTTTGGACAAGGAGAGATATGAAATATTTGAATCAGATTGGATTTCATTACAATTTCGTAGTATACCAATGAACGGAACTATTACTATTTCATCTAAGATTTCATCTAAGTTGAATAACCAAGGACTTTCTTTTACTACGGATTTTGATAACTCTAGAAGTTTTGATTTGGTTATGATCCAAAGAGGAAAAAGAATAATTATTCCATGATAAAATAGAGTAGAGTAACCATCCGTTTTGTTTACATGACGTGTATACGTCATGCCATACAATGGAAATAAAAATCCATGGGACGATTCATGAATTTGTAATAGATCCATGGAGTAGCTGATGAGAGAAGTTGGTGTTGAGAAATAGGAAAGGAAATTTAAAAGGAATTATTCCTATGGAACCATTGATCGGTCATACCTGTACTGCAATAATATGAATGACTCGCTATTCACTCGGTTTCTGGTCAATAATAAGATTATGTAGGAGAGATGGCCGAGTGGTTCAAGGCGTAGCATTGGAACTGCTATGTAGGCTTTTGTTTACCGAGGGTTCGAATCCCTCTCTCTCCGTTTCTGTTAATTCACCAACGTGACCGACCACAATGTATCGAATCAAATAACAACTGATACCATTATTCCAGCAATAAGACTTTTATTTGATAGAAATTCTCTATTCCAGAAATTCTCTATTCCTAATTACATTACTGCGATACGTAAAATACAAATATCGGAAAGAGCAAAAAAGAAAAAAAATCCTACTGCTGATCTATTTGTAATACGTGAATGAGAAAAATGCGGATCAAGGCCCTTAGATCCATTTACTTCGTCGAAAAGAGGGCAAAATTCTCTGAATCTTTCTTTGTTATTTTCGTTAGGTTCAAGTCTGGCGGGAATAATATTCTACGACTAACAACTCATTTATTTTCAAACCGATCCATTTACTATCTATTATTTGATTTACTAATCCTTTATATTGGAATGAGTCAATAGTCAAATGTTTTGGCAATTCCTCAGGGGGGGGTGAAGCAATATAATTTTGAATCAGAGCTTTCGATCTTTGTTTATCCTTCGTAGTAATAATATCTCGGGGTTTGCAACGATAACTCGGTATATCCACTATATGACCATTAACTAAAATATGTCTATGGTTAACTAATTGCCTAGCTCTAGGAATGGTCGAAGCCATACCCAATCGAAAAAGGATGTTATCCAAACGCATCTCAAGTAGTTGTAGTAAAACCTGACCTGTTGACCCTTTGGCTTTTCCAGCGATATGTACATATCTAACTAATTGTCGCTCCGTCAGACCATAATGAAAACGCAATTTCTGTTTTTCTTCTAGACGAATACGATATTGCGATCTTTTCCCAGAACGCAATTGGGTTTTAAGATCACTTCCGGATTTAGGTCTTTTACTAGTTAGTCCTGGTAAAGTCCCCAGACGGCGTATTTTTTTGAAACGAGGTCCTCGATAACGAGACATAAAGACTCCTTTTTTTTTTATTTTATTGAAATTTCATTTTACAGAATAAATCTTAAATTAAGACTGAACTAAAGGATAAACAAAGCAAAGCTAAATTTACTGAAGTATTACGCAAAGCTAAATTTACTGAAGTATTACGCAAAGCTAAATTTACTGAAGTATTACAAAGTAGAATGAAATGAATTCTATTAATATCCGGATTTTTTGTATATGTATATATAGGAAGTTGAGGCTCCGTTTTATGATTTGTTCTGTAGAGATCTAATTGCTCCAATCCATTTTTTATTCATAGTTACGAGTTACCACGACATAATAGATCGTTGATCCAACATTTTGAGAAAAGGAGAGATTATCAATCGTGGAAAAATTGATAGAGAAAAAAAAAGCCGGCTATCGGAATCGAACCGATGACCATCGCATTACAAATGCGATGCTCTAACCTCTGAGCTAAGCGGGCTCACATAACAGAAATAGAAATAGTATAACAAATAGAAATAGTGTATAGGAATTCAGGAAACTGCTGGATCTTAGCTTAGGGCTATTAGCTATTAATTTAATATGAACTATAGTTCATAGTTCTATTGTTATATCTATATCATTATATCTATATTATTAGTTATAACTAATATAACTAATAATATAGAACTAGATATGACTAAATAGAATTAATAGAATTCTATTTTTCTAATAGATATTTTTCTAATAGAAATATATGACTAATTAGTATGTGACTAATTAGTAGAATTTTCATTCTATCATATTAATTACATTAATTATTATTTATACATTCTATTTTTTTTTATACATTTTATTTATATATTTATACATTATATTTATATTTTTTAATATATATATATATATGTTAATGAATATGTATATATATATATATTAATGATAATTTAAAATTATAAACTATGATTATAAAAAATCTAATTATTTCTTAATATAAAAAAAATAAATTTATTTCTTAAAGTAAAGCAGTTATAGCAATAATTATAGCGTATAGCGAGCGGATCGGTCCTAAGAAAAGATAAGATAAGGATAAAGATACAATCCAAATTAGAATGAGACATTCTTCTGGTTTCATTCGGAAAAGGAAGAGATAGGACGAAAAAAAAAAGAAGAATGAATATCGACCGTTCCAGTATTCCAAATCGCACTGTAAAAAAGAAAGGGAGGGAGAAACATATATATATATGGGATATATCTATCCATATTGAATTGCGGATACATCAATGATAGAATCATTTCTGATTGAAACAAGGTTTATCCAATAGAAATAAACTGATAGAGGATCGCCAAAAAAATCAAATAGCATACGCTTTTTCGATATGGGAATCATTATCTAATGAATTCAACGGTTCCAAAATAAATGAAAGAGATGGGTGGAATTCCAACTGGATCTTGGTCTCAAATCAAAAGGGGATATGGCGAAATTGGTAGACGCTACGGACTTGATTGGATTGAGCCTTGGTATGGAAACCTACTAAGTGGTAACTTCCAAATTCAGAGAAACCCTGGAATTAAAAATGGGCAATCCTGAGCCAAATCTGTATTTTGATAAAACAAGGGTTTCTATTTATAAAACTAGAATAAAAAAAGGATAGGTGCAGAGACTCAATGGAAGCTGTTCTAACGAATGGAGTTGACTACGTTGTGTTAGTAGCTGGAATTCCTCTATCGAAATTACAGAAAGGACGGCCCCATATATCTAATACGTACGTATACATACTAACATATCAAACGATTAATCACGACCCGAATCTATCGAATATATATATATGAAAGAAAAAATTCAGAGTTATTGTGAATCCATTCCAATCGAAGTTGAAGGAAGAATCGAATATTCAGTGATCAAATCATTCATTCCAGAGTTTGATAGATCTTTTGAAAAACTGATTAATCGAACGAGAATAAAGAGAGAGTCCCGTTCTACATGTCAATACCGACAACAATGAAATTTATAGTAAGAGGAAAATCCGTCGACTTTAGAAATCGTGAGGGTTCAAGTCCCTCTATCCCCAACAAAAAGTCCATTTTACTTCCTAACTATTTATCCTCTTTTTTTCATCAGTGGTTCAAACAAAATTCACTATCTTTCTTTCTCATTCACTCTACTCTTTCACAAATGGATCCGAAGAGAAATCTTTGGATCTTATCCCAATTTGGATAGATACGATACCTGTACAAATGAACATATATGGGCAATGAATCTCTATTATTGAATCATTCACAGTCCATATCATTATCCTTACATTTATTAGATAAAATTTTTTAATACTTTACTTTATTTAAACTTTATTTAATACTTTACTTTATTTAGATTTAGTCCCTTTAATTGACATAGATACAAGTACTCTACTAGGATGATGCACGGGAAATGGTCGGGATAGCTCAGTTGGTAGAGCAGAGGACTGAAAATCCTCGTGTCACCAGTTCAAATCTGGTTCCTGACACATGAATAATATATCGGATAGATATTCATACAAATTAATCGAGACAGATCAGGATATATATTAATAGTCAAGAGCATGATACATACTTATTCATCTAGCGTATAGATATATACCTCCATTTTTAGAGATGGGTAAAAAATATATGTATGGTTATGGTAAAGAACTAAAGTGGGATTATGTTCCCTTTTTTTGTTTCTTTTTTCTTTCTTGTTTGTTCATATTGTGCTTTCTCTCACTCAAAAAGAGTGTTAAGTCTTCATATATATATCAAATATAAAAAAAAAAAAGAAAAAAGTTTTAAAAAAACTTAAAAAAAAGTATAGAGGGGTTGAAGGATAGGAATAGACAGGATGCATTTCAGACACAGTATAAATAAAATTCAATCCCTTTTTATTTCGGAATTTCGCTTTTTCTTTTATATTTATTCTATTTCTTCACTCTTGCTTACGTTACTTTCCGAGGTCTGTCTAAGTGATGTGCGCGGTACAAAGTTCATGGTGCAGAACTCTTTTGATTCATCTTTTTGTTTCTGCTCATACAAAATAGATATTATCTTTTCCAAATTCGGGAATAGCAATGAAGCCTTTTTTAGGCCTATCCATAATACGAATTAGAGTCCAGTTACTCTGTTTCATCTAGAACAGAACGTAAAAATATTCCTTGACTTGAATGAAATCTGGAGTTGTGTCGTATAAGTGAACATTAGTTTCCTTATCATTCAATGAGCATCTTGTATTTCATAGAAATTGGGGGTAATATAGTCCTTACGTAAGGGCCAGCCTATCCAACTTTCAGGCATCAAGATACGTTTAAGGCGTGGATGATTATCATAGGAGATTCCCAACATATCATAAGATTCGCGTTCTTGAAAATCAGCACTTTTCCAAATCCAGAAAACAGA